CACTTTCTTTCTCTCCTCCGTCTACAAGGTGAACTGCTTAGCTTACAGCACAGCGTGTTCGCCACCACACTGGCTGGCTGGTGCATTGCCCCTTTGAGTGAAGAAGAGAAGGGCTTTGGATAGACAGTCCTCTTTCGCCATGTTCGTCGCCCTACCCTAGATTTAACTTCATTCTTTTGATTGGTTCTAGCTCAAAAGAACATATACATGGAGCTATGTCGACTTACGTACGTCTCGTTGACTAAACGATCAGGTTATACCACGCCACGTATCATCCCCTCTTTCTTTCCATAGAGGAGAGATAAAAAAAAAGAAAAGATATAGTGACCGTGTCGTAAGACCTTGTTCCTTTCTACTTGACTAAGTAATATTCCACTCGTGCAGTGGGTGTAGGGGCTAGCCCATGGTGCGGTCAGCTATGATATACTCAATTTCGTCTTTAGTAGGTTCATCTACAACATCTGGTGGTGCCCACGTGGGCGCGTTCCTCTCTGGGTCGGTCTGGTCTAATCGAAGTCATTTGTTTCTCCGACATCTTACTGACTTTACCCCTCATCTTTTTGAAAAAAGCCGCTCCACGGTGGTAAAGTCTCATCTTGTGTGTTGGCCGAAGTTAAAATAGTTACATGGAACCCCCTAATATGTTCGAAGATCTCGAAATGATCTTCCAGTTCCGGGGAGAATTCGCAAAACTCCATTTCCATCAAGAATTGAATGGACTTTTCCCGTATTTCGACCGGAAAATCTAACAGAGACATTACTGCGGAGATTTTTACCAAAAAATGAGACATTCCATGACCTCGGAGAGTGCTTTGCCGTGCTGGGTCACTGACATATCCTTTTTTTTCTTTATTTGACCCCAAGAATGGATTGGATCGAAACGACTTTCCTGTCGAAGCCCTTTGTGTCTGTATTAATTTCTGCCCGCACGGAATCTCCATAGCCAATTTTCCATTTTTTATTATGAAATCAGAAGGTGCTGCCTTTGGTAGTACTCTTATTTTACACGATCCAGGAACTTCCATAACGTTGGCGTGATTCGGTTTGAGCAACGGATCCTGACGTGATACATCTTCGTAATGAAAATTGAGTGTAAACATTTTTTTTGCTTTATGATTTTTGATTTTATTGATGATTTTTCCCAGTATCGATAGAATGAGCACTGTGAACTATCTGCTTTAAAAAAGAGAATTGTAAAAAAAAAAATCAGAGCAATCTATCTAGTGTAGAACAGATTTGTAGTATTGTGGACCACGATTTCTAGCGCTTTTCAAAAAAATTTGCTTGCCTTGAGTGGACTAGGTCAGACAGTACGCTCACTAGATCCAACTATTACACACACGGAACACTAACCCTTTCTCGACATCCATTAGATCAACAAAACCAAACCATTGCCTGACGTGAACTAAAGCTTTCTCATTTGACTGTTTTATCCGGCTCCGTAGAAAGCTTTCTTTACTCAAGCAAAGACGAAGCAAAACCTTTCTTTTCTTATGATTAGAGGGAAGGATCACTCCAAAAAGCAAGCTTTCTTTATATACGATAAATCAATTTGAAGTTCTTTCCTCGGTCTTCATTCAGTGAAAGGTAGTTCGCTGGGCCTGTATTTTGCTCCCAGAGGTGCTGGTTCGACTCCAGCTCGCGACAAGACCAAAGGTCATAGAATATCTAGGCGCCTCCGTTTTCTCCTTAGATGGATGACAGTCCCATTTTTCTTTAAGTTCGAAGATTCTACTTGATTTGTTAAGCATGTGAACAAGTATCCCCCTACTGAAGGAATGGATTGTTTGCAGCTTATCAAGAAATCCGTTCTTAGACCTACCGGTGACCGGCTTCGCGAGACCATTTCGATCTACGCATGGCTAAGCTCTATTGGGCGGTGGCTTATCGAAGCACTACTTGATAAGATCAGTAATAAAAAGAAAGACCTGCCCTTTCGGTGAAGTTGCTTTCTTCTCTTACGATATTTCTCGATATTTCTAGTTGGATGAAAAGATCGCTCCTATTTAATAAGACATTAGATTCTCATTCATCAATAACTCGACTTCCAGCTTCTCGCATGGAAGGGTCCGGTCCGGAAGAAGAGGAAAAGGAGTTCACCTCAAATCAAGGCAACGCGCGCTCAATCCATCTATCCTGTCTGATTGAGAAAGTCTTTAGGTTCCAGAGTTCCGACCTATAAAGGAGTGAAACCGCTTCCAAAGACTCAGCGATAGGGTAGGCCGTAGTGACTACTCAGATAGAAAGCTTCGGAGGAAGCTTTCTATCTTGCTTTCTCCTCCGCTGTGAAGGCTTTTCTCTCTGAAGGCATACAAAAAGCTCTTCCACGCCTAGCATCGTACTTTCCTCTACTCGTGTAAGGTAAGTCCTCCTTCTCTTAGGAGAATCACTCGCTGCAAGAAAATCTTTGATATGACCTATGAATATTTCGGATCTCTTTCTTAAAAGAATGCCTCTTTTCGAACTTTCTGATAGTTAGTAGTACCTAGCCAAACCAAAGGCTGGAAAGAGCGTTTAGACTACTTATACCCCTCACTGGGAATCAGAGAAAGGAGAGGATAGGACCGGTATTAGCAGAATAGATGGCTTCCTAATCAGTAATTTGATGGTCTTCCGTAAAGACTTTCATGCGCACCTTCCTTCATAAGGACAGGTAACCTGGTAGGTGAGTCACTCTCCGCTAACCTGGTAGGTGGGACTTGCTCTACTTCTCTATTTCATAACACTAGCCAACCAGCGTACCTCATTGTCACTTCACCCCTCTCCTTTCAGTCGAGTGTATATAATAACCTCTCACTTTAGCTCGAGCCATTTCATCTCCTCTCAATAACAAGAAAAATCGCTTTTTTCGTTTCGCTTCATCATAAGCTGTCGCTGAAGAGGCTGATGCCGCCAATCGGCTTTTCCTGAATGTTTACATTTTTTGGTTCACGAGTGATCAATAGTAGAGTAGTTGGCGAACGGTGTTTTAGTTTGAATGACTTCTGGGCACAAGTGCCATTCTCGCCTACTCTTCTATGGGAGGACTGAGAGGCTTTCCCTGAGCAAAGAAGGTGAAAGGGGCCAAAGGATGCTAAATCATTACTGTTAGAATGAGTTTTCCAGTCGTCGGTGCAAAACGAAACTTAAGAGCTCTTCCGCTCAGGTATAGTGAAAGGTGTCTCCCTTGTGTATGCGTATCATTTGTTAGTACTTGCCCTTTCTTTCACATAACACTTCTTTCTTTTATCTCATATATCCAGTTATTGTCTACCCCTCGATATGAAGATGGTTGGACTAACTAAAGCCAGACGCGTAGCGGTCAGGAAAAAGAAAGCCTTGTTGAAGTTTTGAAGTCAACCAAGTAAGCCAGAAAGACCAGTTGTAGGAAGCTTTGACCGGCTGAAGCGAAGCAAAAAACTGAACCCGAACCAAACCCCTAAGCAAAGAAGGGATTGCCTTAGTTCAGTCTCGAGGCCGGATGGTAGCAATACACTTCTGACCCAAGCCCTTGAGCAGGGAGCAATTGAAGTAAGTAGTCGGCTATTTCTGAGGTTAAGCGAACACAGTCAGTGACAAGGTGAGTCTCAACTAAGCAGTACAGGAAGCCCACTCACTCGGGCAAGTAAGCGAGCCAAGCTTGAAAAGAAAAAGTTCGGGAGTCAATACAGTAAAGTCAGGGAGGAAAAGTTGCGGTTATGAAATAACCTAGCCTGTTTAGGGCTAGATTGATATAGGAGACCCCTTGAAAGAAGAGAGAAGATACCTTCGCCCACCCACCCGATAAATATAAGTGATGGCCATATATACGGCATATGCCGTCATAAGCGGGAATAGGAAGACCCTCCTTTCAATTCTCCTTTTGACCTAATTCCTAGCTTTATCCTGCATTGCTTTCAAAGGGGATAATAACTATAAATTCCTGCCTTACACGCTTAACAATAAGGACTTCCAACTCACTTCCTCACTACTAGAGAAAGGCTAAGTGAAGTACTTCTCGGGACTTACCTTTTATTCTTTCTCTTCTCTTCTTGCTTATCACTGACTTTCCTTCGCCCTTCGCGGCTGCTAGTGAAGTGGCAACTGGATTGCCTAGTGAAATGTGATCTCGATTGAAGCTAGATAGCCCCCTCCTCACTCGGAGCCGTAGCCGTAGTCTGGTCGGACCTCCGGACCCCTTCTTTATTCGATTTGGAAGAGCTCTTTTTCTCTTCGGCTCGCGCTTGCTCTATCATTGAATTTCCTCGTTTAAAGATCTCACGCAATCTAGGTTTGAGCTCTGATTTGATCTCGATGGCCGGTGGCAAAGGAAGCGAAGCGACAACCGCGGCTATGTTCCTAGTGTAGAAGAAAGAAAATGGAAGTTCTGGGATTTCCCCCAATGGCTTGCGGAAGCGCTGTTCGTTATTATAGATGCATCTGAGCAGCGGATCATGATGCCGGGGATTTGTTCACAGCGGAAGAAGAGAAGTCTTCCTCAAATGGATCAGACAAGTATGTTTCACACAAAAATAGATCTTTTTAGCTGCCATATTCCCTGTGTCTCTACTGATTTTAGTGCTCTGCCAAAGAAAGCGGTTTGATCCAAAGTCGGCATGAAATCTAAGGCTTTGAGCTCTTTGTCCGAGGACGATCTCCTAATTGCTAGTCCGAATCAAGGGCTAAAGTCCGAACTCACGATTTGACGGAAGCTGTACGACTGAGCAGCGGATCTCCTGACTCGACTAAAAAAGAATGGACGCGCTCTGCCCCCAGCAAAGGACTTCGTTGGCTGGAATAAAAGCACAATAAGTTGCTTTACAAAAGGAGTCCTTAGTATGTGTCAAAACCGTTATAGTACTACTACACCGAAGTCTCGTACTCGAACTGGCAAGAACGGCCCAGCTTGCTGGCTGACTATTACCTGCTTACTTACTGGCTGACTTGGCAGCTGCCTTGAAAGCCTATTCCGATGGCGAGCAGTTACGATGGCTCCTTCCTAAATAAGTTAAGTTATCTAAAAGTCAGTCTTTCTTTTTGTT